AGATGTCCTATTTGAGAGAAGTGAAGGATTGGATTCAAGAATTCCATGGTCCTGAAGTAAGAACCAGATGCCAGATATAGTTCCGTTATAGAAACCCCCACGTTGAAATGGGCCCGGAGCGAGAAGAGGTACACGTTCAAGCAAGGATTGCTGGTTTCTCGAGGCCAGGTGATTAAGCTCTTTCGGATAGTTGAGGTCCATAGAGAATTGATCTAGGATAAAGTGGATGCACGATAAAACACTATATGTCTTATGTAATATATATAAACTACTGTACATGCTTAATATTCATGGGGACTAGCAATTAATGCACGATATACATAGTATGTCTTGTATGATATAAGTGCATGGCGTTGTTGTAGAAGTGTGTTAGTGATTAATAGGCTAATTTTACATTGTGAGTTTTGGGTCGAGGCAATAGAGGGTTTTCACTTGGTTTGTTTTGTGGAAAGTGAGGACATACTGGGCAAGCACAGTATGGGTATGTGCAATATATGAATTATGAAAGCTGTGGGGTTAGTTTCTGGTAGTAACAAGGAATAGTTTAAAAAAGAATTTCAGCTTTGGGTGCTGATAGTGGGGCTGCTGCTTCTTCCTTGAAGTCTTAGGGAGGGTGCGTGTTCTCCTTTTTTGGTTTACAAGACCAAGGTATTTTATATACTACAAAGACTCTTCATTTGAGGAGGCGGTTTTCGATAATGCCTGAGATGGGTATTAGGATTAGGAGGGTTGAGAAGTATAGGATAGAGGCTAGTTGACCGATGGTAATAAAGGGGTGTTCTACGGGCTGGCCGCCGATTCATGTTAGGGCCAGGAGGTCCGCTACTAGGAATCAGAATAGACACTGGCTTAGAGGTCGGAATATCATTCCTCGTTGTTTGGAGGTGTGGAGGATTGGGATGATTGCTAAGACTAGGATGGAGAGTACTAGGGCTAGAACCCCTCCCAGTTTGTTAGGGATGGATCGGAGAATTGCGTATGCGAATAGGAAGTATCATTCGGGCTTGATATGGGGAGGGGTGTTTAAGGGATTAGCAGGGATGTAGTTGTCTGGGTCTCCTAGCAGGTCTGGTGAGAATAGGACAAGTAATATGAGTATTAAGATTAGTATTAGGAGGCCCAAGATGTCCTTGATTGTATAGTATGGGTGGAATGGGATTTTATCTGAGTCGGATGTAATTCCTGAGGGATTATTAGATCCTGTTTCGTGGAGAAATAGGAGGTGTACTGCTGCTAAGGCTGAGATGACGAATGGAAGAATAAAATGGAAAGCGAAGAATCGTGTTAGGGTAGCTTTGTCTACTGAGAAGCCCCCTCAGATTCATTCTACTAGGTTGGTCCCAATGTATGGAATTGCTGATAGGAGGTTGGTGATTACGGTTGCCCCTCAGAAGGATATTTGACCTCATGGTAGTACATAACCTATAAAGGCTGTGGCTATGACTGCGAATAGTAGCATGATTCCAATGTTTCATGTCTCTAAGAAGATATAGGATCCGTAGTACATTCCTCGGCCTACGTGCATATATAGGCAGATAAAGAATATGGAGGCTCCGTTGGCGTGTATGTATCGGATGATTCAGCCGTAGTTGACGTCGCGACAGATATGGGTAACTGATGAGAAGGCGGTTGTTGTGTCTGATGTGTAGTGTATGGCTAGGAAGAGGCCAGTGAGGATTTGTAGGATTAGGCATACCCCTAGTAGGGAACCGAAGTTTCATCATGCTGAGATGTTGGATGGGGCAGGTAGGTCAATGAATGAGTGGTTGATGATTTTGATAAGGGGGTGTGATTTTCGAATGTTGGTCATTAAGTTCTTATAGTTGAAATACAACGATGGTTTTTCATATCATTGGTCATGGTTAAATTCCATGTGAGAATAATGATAACATACATTGTATTTATTTTAAGTACGATTTTTGTGGTGAGCTTTGTGAGTTTTTCTTCAAAGCCTTCTCCTATTTATGGTGGGTTTGGTTTAATTGTGGCTGGTGGTGTTGGTTGTGGTATCGTGTTAAATTTTGGGGGATCATTTTTAGGTTTAATGGTTTTTTTAATTTATTTAGGGGGTATGCTTGTAGTGTTTGGTTATACTACGGCTATGGCTACTGAGCCTTATCCTGAGGCATGGACGTCTAATAAGGCTGTGTTGGGAATGTTTATTACGGGGGTGTTAGCAGAATTGTTAACTGCTTGTTATATTTTGAAAGAAGATGAGGTGGAGGTTGTATTTAAGTTTAATGGTGCGGGTGATTGGGTGATTTATGATACAGGTGATTCAGGGTTTTTTAGTGAAGAGGCTATAGGAATTGCAGCATTATATAGCTACGGAACTTGGCTGGTGGTTGTTACTGGTTGGTCCTTGCTTATTGGTGTGTTAGTGATTATGGAAGTCACTCGTGGGAATTAAGTAGGAGTAGGCTGAGGGCTAGGGTGATTATGAAAGATAAGAAGTAGAGTTTGACTAGTCCTTTCTGATTAGATACAGTAGTTGACATTTTTATTTGGAAGTAGGAAATGGATTTTGGTAGTACATTTTCTAATCAAATTGTGTCTAATAGTATCGATGCGGATTTTTGGCTCATGGTTAGGCTCATTTTTGATGGGAAGCGGTGTATTACGATTGGAAAATACCCTAGGAGGTTGGAAAACTTAAAAAGGTTTGAGGGATAGGTTAATTTTAAGTTTTTGGCCGCGAGGTTGAGTTCTAATGCCAAGATAAAGCCTGTGATAGTCACGGCAAGGGCAGTTAGTTTTAGGTAGTGGGGTATAGTTATTTGTGGGATGGTTGTTGGGGGGATGTTGTAAGAAATTAGGTATCCTGCAAAGATGCTTCCAATTAAGAGACGTTTAATGGAATTGATGAGGTGGGTATTATTTTCATTGATCATATTCAGAGTGTTGAATCGTGGCTGTCCTAGGAGTACAAAGAATATGATTCGAGTACTATAGGCAGCTGTAAGGGATGTAGCAATGAGAGTAATTAGTAGGGCTCAGGCGTTGGTATACGACGTATTGGCTGTCTCGATGATTAGGTCTTTGGAATAAAAGCCTGTTAGGAAGGGTATACCTGTTAATGCGAGGCTTCCGATAATTAGGGAGGTGGTGGTAAAGGGTATTGGTTTGTATAGTCCGCCTATTTTTCGAATATCTTGTTCGTCGTTCAGGCTGTGGATAATTGATCCTGAGCACATGAATAGTATGGCTTTGAAAAATGCGTGTGTACAGATGTGTAGGAATGCTAGGTGGGGTTGGTTAATTCCGATGGTTACAATTATTAGGCCCAGTTGGCTCGAGGTTGAAAAGGCGACGATTTTTTTGATGTCGTTTTGTGTGAGAGCACAGATAGCTGTAAATAGGGTTGTGATAGCTCCTAGGCATAGGGTGAGGGTTTGTATGGTTTTGTTTTGTTCTATGAGTGGGTGAAAGCGAATTAGTAAGAAGACTCCAGCTACAACCATTGTGCTTGAGTGGAGTAAGGCGGAGACGGGAGTTGGACCTTCTATGGCTGATGGTAGTCAGGGGTGTAGGCCGAATTGGGCGGATTTGCCTGTGGCTGCTAGTAGAAGCCCTAAAAGTGGAATATTTAAGTTTTTATGTTGGGTAATGAAGATTTGCTGGAAGTCCCATGCGTTTGAGTTGGTAAGAAATCATGCTATGGCTATGATAAAGCCTACGTCCCCAATACGGTTATAGAGGATTGCTTGTAGAGCAGCGGTATTTGCATCTGTTCGGCCATATCATCATCCAATGAGTAGAAAAGATATAATTCCCACTCCTTCTCAACCGATGAACAGTTGAAACAGGTTGTTAGCGGTTACTAGGATTATTATGGTAATTAGAAATATGAGGAGATATTTAAAGAATCGGTTGATGTACGGGTCTGAGTGCATATATCACATTGAGAATTCCATGATCGATCATGTGACGAAAAGTGCTACGGGGATAAAGATGACTGAGAAGTAGTCTATTTTAAAGCTCAGTGATAGCTTAAGAGTTTGGATTGACAGTCAGTGTCAGTTTGAGATAACTGCTTCTTGTCCTGAAGAAATAAATATTATAGTTGGGATTATACTGATGATAAAGGCGTAAGAGATTGTAGTTTTTACATAGTAAGGATACAGGTTGTTTTTATATAGCTGGGTGTTAGACATAATAATAGGTAAAAGTAGGATAAATATTGCAATTAATATAAGTGATGTGAATAGGTTTATTACTTTTATTTGGAGTTGCACCAATTTTTTGGTTCCTAAGACCAATGGATTACTTCTATCCTATAAAAGTTGAAAAAGCCACGTTTTTATACGTGGAGGCATGAATTAGCAGTTCTTGCATTCTTTTTCGGTAAATAAGAGGATTTACACTTCTATTATTAGATTCACAATCTAATGTTTTTGTTAAACTATATTTACAGTAAACGGGGCCTAGTACAATTTTGGGGTTTAGTGATAGAAGAAGAAGAGGGAGTAGGTGAAGGGTTATTAGGGCGTTTTCTCGTGTAAATGATGGGTTAATATTTTTAATGTGATGTGTATATTTTCCTCGTTGGGTTGTAATAAGTATGTAGAGGGAGTATAGGGCTGTGATGATAATATTTGTACCTATTAGGATAATAGTCATATTTGACCATGAGAAGGAGGCTATTACTACGAATAATTCTCCGATTAGGTTAATTGTGGGTGGCAGGGCTAGGTTTGCGAGGCTGGCTAGTAGTCATCAGGCAGCTATTAAGGGAAGGATGGTTTGTAGGCCTCGTGCTAGAATTATTGTTCGGCTATGTACTCGTTCATAGTTTGAGTTTGCAAGGCAGAATAGTATGGATGAAGTTAGTCCATGAGCGATTATTAGGGCTGTGGCTCCTATATAGCTTCAAGGTGTTTGTATTAACACTGCTACAATTACTAGGGCCATGTGGCTTACGGATGAGTATGCGATTAGGGATTTTAGATCTGTTTGGCGCAGGCAAATAGAACTGGTTATAACTATTCCTCATAGGGATAATATCATGAAGGGGTACGCTATTTGGTTTGTTGCGGGATTAAGTAGAATTGTGATGCGCATTATTCCGTATCCTCCTAGTTTTAATAATACAGCAGCAAGGACTATTGAACCGGCGATAGGGGCTTCAACATGTGCTTTTGGCAGTCAGAGGTGTAGCCCGTATAGGGGTATTTTTACTATAAATGCTATCATGCATGCTAGTCAAAGGAAAATGTTAGACCAGGTAGTTGAGATAGGTTTGGCTCAGTATTGAATGATCAGGAAGTTTAAAGTCCCTATTGTGTTTTGGATATATAGTAGTGCGACTAAAAGAGGTAGTGAGCCTACCAGGGTATAAAATAAAAAGTATAGGCCGGCATTTAGTCGTTCTGTTTGATTACCTCATCGGGTAATAATGATTAAGGTTGGGATTAATGTAGCTTCGAATAAAATGTAAAATATAATTAGTTCTGTGGCGGTAAATGTTATGATCAGGAGGAGTTGCAGGAGGACAAGTATTGTAATATATAGTTTTTTTCGAGTTAAGTTTTCTTTTGACAGGTGTGATTGGCTGGCCATTAGTATTAATGGTAGGAGCCATGTTGTTAGCACTAGTAAAGGTGCGGAGAGTGAGTCTGAGAAGAATAGTAATGAAAAATTTAGACTATTATCGCCTAATTGGTTTAGATAGGAGAGGCTAATGAGACTAATTAGTAGGCCGTGGGTAGTTGAGTTGATTCAGATTATATTAGGTTTTGATAGTCATGTTATTGGTATAAGTATAGCAGTAGGAATAATAATTTTTAGCATTGTAAAAGGTTTAGGTTTTGTACGTAGTCAGTGCCGTATGTATTTGATACTATTACTAGTAGGGACAAGCCTAGTGCTGCTTCGCAAGCGGCAAATACCAATAGGATAATGGGGGTTATGCTGGCTAGTGTGAAATGGTTATTTAGAATTGCTACGGTTATTATAATGAATAAGGATAATATCATGCCTTCTAGACACAAAAGAGAAGATATTAGGTGGGATCGATATATCAGTAGTCCTATAAGTGATATAGTGAAAGCTAGAAAGATGTTAATGTAGACTATGGACATTTGATAATTATAGGATGAGCTATAATCTAATGAGTCGAAATCATTTGTTTTAGTTTAAACTAATTATCATATTCGGTTCATTCTAGTCCTTTTTGGGTTCATTCGTAGGCTAGACTTGCGGCTAGTAGCGAGATTAATAGGAGGGCTATGATGAGTATAGTTGATAGCTTGTTCGTTTGTGAGGCTCATGGAAGGGGGAGTAGTAGTGCGATTTCTAGGTCAAATAGCAAAAAGGTAATAGCTACTAAGAAGAATTTTATGGAAAAGGGTAAGCGGGCAGATCCTATGGGGTCAAATCCGCATTCATAGGGGCTTGCTTTTTCTGCATAAATGTTTAGTTGGGGTAATCAGAATGCGATAAGTACAAGTAGTGTGGATAGGAGTGCGTTAGTGAGTAAGGCGAGTATTACGTTTATTATTCCTTTTCGGGTTGATACCGAAGCTGGTTGATTGGAAGTCAACTGTACTTATTAATACTAAAGGAATAGGATCCTCATCAATAAATAGAAACGTATAGGAATAGTCAAACTACGTCTACGAAATGTCAATATCAAGCAGCGGCTTCAAATCCGAAGTGATGATTAGATGTAAAGTGATATTTTAGTTGGCGTAAGAAGCATACAATTAGGAAAGTAGAACCAATGATTACATGTAGTCCGTGGAATCCTGTGGCCATGAAGAAGGTAGACCCATAGATTCCGTCTGAAATGGTGAATGATGTTTCATAATATTCGGAGGCTTGGAGGAGTGTAAAATAAACTCCTAGGGAGATTGTAATGAATAATGCTTGAAGTATGTGTTTTCGATTACCTTCCATTAAACTGTGATGGGCTCAGGTAATTGATACTCCGGAGGCTAGAAGTACGGAGGTGTTAAGTAGTGGGACTTCCAAGGGGTTTAGGGGAGTAATGCCTGTTGGTGGTCAGCATCCTCCTAGCTCGGGGGTTGGGGCTAGGCTTGAGTGGTAAAAGGCCCAGAAGAAGCCTGCAAAAAAGAATACTTCCGAGATAATGAAAAGGATTATTCCATATCGAAGACCTTTTTGAACGATGGGTGTATGATGGCCTTGGAATGTACTTTCTCGGATAATGTCTCGTCATCATTGATATATAGTTAACAAGTTGGTAGTTATTCCGAGGGTTAGTAATAGTGTTGAATTGTAGTGGAATCAAATAGCTAGGCCCGAGGTTATTAAAAGGGCCGAGAGAGCCCCTGTAAGTGGCCATGGGCTGGGGTTGACTATATGATATGCATGGGTTTGGTGGGTCATTAAGTGTTATCATGTAGGTAGAGGCTTACTAGTAAGGTAAAGACATAGGCTTGAATTAGGGCTACGGCAAATTCAAGAATTGTCAGTAGGATAAGGATAGTAAAAGTAATTAAAGCAATAGAGGTACTGATGTTTATTAGGGCCAGAGCGGCTCCTCCAATTAAATGTATTAGTAAGTGACCTGCAGTGATGTTAGCTGTAAGTCGTACGGCTAAGGCTACGGGTTGGATGAAGAGACTAATAGTTTCAATGACTACAAGCATAGGGATTAGGGGTATAGGTGTTCCTTGTGGTAAAAAGTGGGCCAGAGATGCTTTAGTTTTGTGGCGAAACCCGGTGATTACAGTGCCAGCCCATAGTGGGATGGCTATTCCTAAATTTATTGATAATTGGGTAGTTGGAGTAAATGAGTGGGGTAGTAAACCTAGTAAATTTGTTGACCCAATAAATAAAATAAGGGATACTAGTATTAGGGCCCAGGTTTGTCCTTTGTGATTATGGATAGCCAGTATTTGTTTTGATGTTAGTAGTACTAGTCATTGTTGCAGTGAGACTAGGCGGTTATTAATTAGTCGATTGGGTGAAGGAAATAGAATACTTGGGAGTATAATAATCAAAATAACAATGGGTAGCCCTATTATTGTTGGGGTAGTGAAAGAGGCGAATAGATTTTCGTTCATTTTTTTTCTCAGGGGTTAAGTTGTTCTAGTGTAGTTGTAGATTTAGGTTCTGGATTTGATGGATATAAATATTTCGAAACTTTTAGTTGGAATACAATAAATAGTGTTATAATTATTGATATGATAGTAATGAATCAGGTTGATGTGTCTAGTTGTGGCATGTCATTAAGGGGAGGTCTAAACTCCCAGTCTTTAACTTAAAAGGTTAATGCTTACTTAGCTTCTTAATGAATTTAAAGTATAGATGCAGATCATTTTTCAAAATATGTTAGTGGGACTAATTCAAGAACAATGGGCATGAAGCTGTGGTTTGAGCCACAGATTTCTGAGCATTGGCCATAATATAAGCCAGGTCGTGTTCCTATTAGGGTTGTTTGATTTAATCGGCCTGGGATGGCGTCGGTTTTTAGACCTAGGGATGGGACGGCTCATGAGTGTAGTACGTCTTCTGATGAAATTAGCATGCGAATAGTCATTTCTATTGGTAGAACTACTCGGTTGTCGACTTCTAGTAGTCGGAGTTCTCCGGGTTTTAGTTCTTGAGTGGGGATTATGTAAGAGTCAAAGTTTAAGTCCTCATAGTCGGTATACTCATAGCTTCAGTACCACTGATGTCCTATGGTTTTTACTGTGAGGGAGGGGTTGTTGATTTCATCTATTATATAGAGAATTCGTAGGGAAGGCAGGGCAATAAGGATAAGGATGATGGCAGGTAAGATAGTTCAGATGGTTTCTACTTCTTGGGCATCTATTGTGCTTGTGTGCGTGAGCTTAGTTGTTAATATCAATGAGATAATATAGAGGACTAAGGAGCTGATTAGAAATACAATCATTAATGTATGGTCATGGAAGTGTAAGAGTTCCTCTATAATGGGAGATGTAGCATCTTGAAAACCTAGTTGGAAGGGATATGCCATGGAAGTATATAGGATTCAAGCCTATAATTTAACTTTGACAAAGTTATGTAATTGTTTTACTAATACTTCTTAATTGAGAAAGACATAATGGTTATGGTATTGGCTTGAAACCAGTTAAAGAGGGTTCGATTCCTTCCTTTCTTATTTTAATAATACATAAGTTGGCTCTTCAAATGTGTGATATGGAGGGGGACATCCATGTAATCATTCAAGATTAGTTGTGGTTAATTCTACTATGGCCACTTCTCGTTTGGATGCAAAAGCTTCTCATACTATGAAGACTATTAATATAACTGCCGTTAATGAGATGAAAGAGCCTATTGAGGAAATTGTATTTCAAGTTGTATATGCATCTGGGTAGTCAGAGTAACGTCGTGGCATTCCAGATAGGCCTAGGAAGTGCTGAGGGAAGAACGTTATGTTAACGCCCACAAATATAATCGTGAAATGAATTTTTGCCCAAGTATTGTCGAGAGTATATCCTGAGAATAGGGGGAATCAATGGACGAAACCACCTATAATAGCGAATACTGCTCCTATTGACAAGACATAGTGGAAGTGGGCTACTACATAATATGTATCGTGAAGAACGATATCTAACGAGGAGTTTGCTAGTACAATTCCTGTTAGGCCTCCTACGGTGAATAGGAAAATAAAGCCTAAGGCTCATAATATAGCGGGGGACCATTTGATATTACCTCCGTGAAGAGTAGCTAGTCAGCTAAATACTTTTACCCCGGTAGGAATGGCAATGATTATAGTGGCTGATGTAAAGTATGCTCGTGTGTCTACATCCATTCCTACAGTAAACATGTGATGGGCCCATACAATAAAGCCCAGGAAGCCAATTGATATTATGGCTCAAACTATTCCCATGTAGCCAAAGGGTTCTTTTTTACCTGAGTAGTAGGTAACAATATGTGAAATTATTCCAAAGCCGGGTAAAATTAAAATGTAAACTTCCGGGTGGCCAAAAAATCAGAATAAGTGTTGATATAAGATGGGATCTCCTCCTCCAGCGGGGTCAAAGAATGTGGTGTTTAGATTTCGATCTGTTAGTAGTATGGTAATTCCTGCTGCTAAAACTGGGAGTGATAGAAGTAGTAGAACAGCAGTAATTAGGACTGATCAAACAAATAGGGGTGTTTGGTATTGAGACATGGCAGGAGGTTTTATGTTAATAATAGTGGTGATAAAATTAATAGCGCCCAAGATTGAAGAAACACCTGCCAGGTGTAGTGAGAAAATAGTTAAATCTACGGATGCTCCTGCATGGGCCAGGTTACCGGCTAGGGGTGGATATACTGTTCATCCAGTTCCTGCTCCGGCTTCTACCATAGATGAAGCAAGTAGAAGTAGAAATGATGGGGGAAGGAGTCAAAAGCTCATATTGTTCATTCGGGGAAATGCTATATCGGGTGCTCCAATTATTAATGGGACCAATCAGTTTCCGAATCCTCCAATTATAATAGGCATTACTATAAAGAAGATCATTACAAAAGCATGAGCAGTGACGATTACATTATAAATTTGGTCATCCCCTAATAGTGTACCAGGTTGGCCCAGTTCAGCCCGAATTAGGAGACTGAGAGCAGTCCCTACTATACCGGCTCAGGCGCCAAATAGAAGGTAAAGAGTACCAATATCTTTATGATTAGTTGAGAATAATCAGCGGTTTATGAACATAGGTAAAATGGCCGAGTAAGCATTAGACTGTAAATCTAAAGACAGAGGTTCGAGCCCTCTTTTTACCAAGTCCTGCGGTGAATGTCATGTTGAATTGCAAATTCAAAGAAGCAGCTTGGCGCTGCCGGGGCTTCTCCCGCCTTTTTTTTCTAGACGGCGGGAGAAGTGGATTGAAGCCAGTTGATTAGGGTATTTAGCTGTTAACTAAAATTTCGTGGGGTTGGAGCCCACCAATCTAGTGAGGACTTAGCTTAATTAAAGTGTTTGATTTGCAATCAATTGATGTGAGATAAATTCTTGCAGTCCTTAGGGTAGTTTAGTGTGCAGAAGTTAAGTCTGTGAGGGCTTGCTTAGAGCTTTGAAGGCTCTCGGTCTGGTTTAACCTAAACTTCTAATCCAGAATGGATAGTATTGGTGTGAGTGGAAGTATTATAGTTGATATTACGACTAGGATAGGTAAGAAGGTTATTTTTTTTGTGCATTCGAATCGTCATTTTATTTTTATGTTGTTGTTTGAGGGGAATATGGTTAGTGCGGTAGTGTATGTTAGTCGTATGTAGAAATATAGGTTAAGTAGTGCTGTTATGGCTAGTAATGTTGGCATTATTATTATTTCATTTTTGGTCAGTTCTTGAATGATTATTCATTTTGGAATGAATCCAGAAAGTGGGGGAAGGCCGCCTAGGGATATTATTAGTACTAGAATGAGTGAGGTGATCAAGGGAGTTTTGTTTCATGACTGTGATAGGGATGATGTTGTTGTAGTGGAGTTGTATATAAATAATATGAAGGTGGTTAATGTTATAATGATGTAAATGGTCAGATTTAGGACTATTATTGTGGGATTATAGATTATGATAGCTGTTATTCAGCCTATATGGGCGATTGAGGAGTATGCTATAATTTTTCGTAGCTGTGTTTGGTTGAGGCCTCCCCAACCTCCGATTATAACCGATATAATAGATATTGTTAGAAGTAGGTTAGGGTTAATGGTGGGTGAGATTTGGTAGAGGATAGATAGTGGTGCGATTTTTTGTCATGTTAGTAGGATTAAGCCTGATGATATAGAAATTCCTTGTGTGACTTCGGGTACTCAGAAATGGAATGGAGCTAGTCCTAGTTTTATTGCTAGAGCGGTTGTTATTATGATTGATGCTATGGGATTGAGGTCTTTAGATACAGTTCATTGTCCTGAGTGCAGTATGTTAATGATGATTCCTATTATTAGGATTATGGAGGCAGTTGCTTGTGTTAGGAAATATTTTGTAGCTGCTTCTATGGTTCGTGGGTTATATTTTTTTATAAGAATGGGGATGATGGCTAATAGGTTTATTTCAAAGCCGATTCAGATTATAAGCCAGTGGGAGGTTGTTATTACGATTATAGTTCCTGAGATAACGGTTAATATAATGATAATAAAAATAGGGGGTTTGATTAGTATGGGAAGGGTATGAACCAACATTTTCGGGGTATGGGCCCGATAGCTTATTTAGCTGACCTTACTTTAGAATATGGTGTAAATATGGTAGCACGAAGATTTTTGGGTTCTTAGGATTAGGTTCGATTCCTATAATTCTAGAAATAAGAGGGTTTAAACCTCTATGTTTTACTCTATCAAAGTAACTCTTTTGTCAGACATATTTCTTATGTTTGAGGTGGGATGCTTGCTGTAATAATGGGTAGTGATACGTGTCATATGCATAGAGCTAGGGTGAGGGGTAGGAAGTTTTTTCATAGGAGGTGTATTAGTTGGTCATACCGGAATCGTGGGTAGGATGCTCGGATTCATAGGAAAGTGGTTGTTAGGAGTAGGGTTTTTACTGTAAAGTTGACGGCGTATAGTTCTGGTATGTAAGGATTATGGAATGCTCCGAAGAATAGGATTGTTGTGAGGATATTTATTATGATGATGTTAGCGTATTCTGCTAGGAAGAATAGGGCAAAGGGACCTGCTGCATATTCTACATTGAATCCGGAGACTAGTTCTGATTCCCCTTCTGTTAGGTCGAACGGGGCTCGGTTAGTTTCTGCTAGGGTTGAGATAAACCATATTATAGCTAGGGGTCATGCAGGAATGATTAATCATATATATTCTTGGGTGATAATTAGTGTGGCTAGTGTGAAGGATCCATTTATTAGTAATACTGATAGGAGGATAATGGCCAATGTGACTTCATATGAGATTGTTTGGGCTACGGCTCGTAGGGCTCCAATTAAGGCGTATTTCGAGTTTGAGGCTCATCCTGATCATAGGATAGAATAGACAGCTAGGCTTGATATAGCTAGTATGAATAGTACTCCTAGATTTATATTAATGAGTGGGTATGGTATGGGTAGTGGGATTCATATGGTTAGGGCTAGTGTGAGAGCTAGGATTGGTGCTATAATGAATATAAATATGGAGGATGTGAGGGGTCGAAGGGGTTCTTTGGTGAAAAGTTTTACAGCATCTGCGATGGGTTGTAGTAGGCCATATGGTCCTACGATATTTGGTCCTTTGCGGAGTTGTATATAGCCTAGTACTTTTCGTTCAACTAAAGTTAGGAAAGCTACGGCGAGGAGAATGGGGATAATTAGTGAGAGAATGTTGACTATAAACATGTTGTTAGGGAGAGGAGTTGAACCTCTGATAATAAAAGCTTAAGTTTTATGCAATTACCGGGCTCTGCCACCCTAACAAACCCGAGCTCTCGGGTAGTATCATTAGATAAACTGTCTAGATTAAGATTATATCATCTATTTGGTTAAAGGCACTCTGGTAAAGTGGGCCTTACTTCTCTTGTCCTTTCGTACTGGGAGAAATTATTTAATAGATAGAAACCGACCTGGATTACTCCGGTCTGAACTCAGATCACGTAGGACTTTAATCGTTGAACAAACGAACCTTTGATAGCTGCTGCACCATCGGGATGTCCTGATCCAACATCGAGGTCGTAAACCCTATTGTCGATATGGACTCTGAAATAGGATTGCGCTGTTATCCCTAGGGTAACTTGTTCCGTTGATCAAGTTTTTGGATCAATAAGTGATGTAATACTTTTGACTGGTTAGTCTAGATTTAAATCACTCGGAGGTTGTTTTATTCTCCGAGGTCACCCCAACCTAAATTGTCGGCTCATATAGAGATTTGTTGTTCCTGTCGGTTGATTAGTAGGGTCTCTTTGAGTCGATTAATTAAAGCTCCATAGGGTCTTCTCGTCTTATTGTTATATTCCCGCCTCTTCACGGGAAGGTCAATTTCACGGATTGGAAGTAAGAGACAGTAAAGCCCTCGTGTGGCCATTCATACAAGTCCCTATTTAGGGAACAAATGATTATGCTACCTTTGCACGGTCAGGATACCGCGGCCGTTTAACTAGTGTCACTGGGCAGGCAGTGCCTCTAATACTGGAAATGCTAGAGGTGATGTTTTTGGTAAACAGGCGGGGCTTGTGTTTGCCGAGTTCCTTTTACTTCTTTTAATCTTTCCTTAATTTGCATACCTGTGTTGGGTTAACAATTAGTTTGATATTTTGTTTATGGTTGGGTTGTATATATCTTGTTGTTAACTATCAGTGGTTATCCGCTCTGATATAAGCTTATGCAGGGAGAAATAATTTCTTGTTACTCATATTAGCATTGTTGCTTCTATTATTAAATAGATTAGCCCAGTTTTAGGTTAGGAGTTGGTCACATATTTTTGACATTAAGATGTTTTTATTGTTGAGCTTGAACGCTTTCTTAATTGATGGCTGCTTTTAAGCCAACTATGATTTGTATTTGTGCTTACTCTCTAATAAAGGCTGTATCCTAATTCTAAAAAGCTGTACCTTTTTAGACTATATTTTAAACTTACATTGGAATTTTAGGGTTTTTGAGGTAAGTTTAAAGTTGAACTAAGATTCTGTTCTGGGCAACCAGCTATCACCAGGCTCGTTAGGCTTTTCACCTCTACCCACAAATCTTCTCACTATTTTGCAACATAGACGAGTTCATCCTGTAGCAGATTGTCCATGGGTAGCTCGTCTGGTTTCGGGGGGCCTAGCTGAAGTTCTCTTTGTTAGGTTATTCTAGCTAACTCATTATGCAAAAGGTACAAGGGGTAATCTTTGCTGTGTGGTGCTTTTAATTTTGTCTTTCATCTTTCCCTTGCGGTACTTTCTCTATAGCGCCAAGTTAAATTTCTATCTCCTATACTTTTAGGGGTAACTAAATGTTTTGTTTTATTTTCTAGTGTTAGTTGTGTTTATGGGTATTTGGGCTAGCTTTGGCTCAAGATGGTCAGTTTAATATGAAATCTTCTGGGTGTAAGCCAGATGCTTTGTTTAAGCTACATCTTGTATCCAAGCACACTTTCCAGTATGCTTACCTTGTTACGACTTGTCTCCTCTTGTGGGTGTGGTGATTTAAATAGGTTTTTTTGGGGAGTGTCACTTGAGGAGGGTGACGGGCGGTGTGTGCGTGCTTCATGGCCCGATTCAATTGAGCTCTCTATTCTCAAATTTACTACTAAATCCTCCTTTAATACTTAGTTTCATAAGGATTTTCGTGGGTGTTCTAATTTTAGAAAATGTAGCCCATTGCTTCCCATCTCATGGGCTACACCTTGACCTAACTTTTTTGTGTTAAGATACTTGTGCTTACTTTTTTTCCTTTTTAGGGTTTGCTGAAGATGGCGGTATATAGGCTGAATTAGCAAGAGATGGTGAGGTGTATCGGGGTTTATCGATTATAGAACAGGCTCCTCTAGAGGGATGTAAAGCACCGCCAAGTCCTTTGAGTTTTAAGCTGTTGCTAGTAGTTCTCTGGCGGATAGTTTTGTTAAAGTTAACTATCTAAGTTTAGGGCTAAGCATAGTGGGGTATCTAATCCCAGTTTGGGTCTTAGCTATCGTGTGGTCGGAGGTATTAAAGTTACTTTCGTGTTATATTTTTATGTTAACTGTAGCTTTTTACGGCCTAGTTAAAGTTTAACTTTAGTGTGTTTTTCTCTGTAACACGCTTTACGCCGTGGGTCTATTAGTTCGGGTTAATCGTATGACCGCGGTGGCTGGCACGAAATTTACCAACCCTTGTTTAATATAGCTTAGTCGAACTTTCATTCATGGCTTAATTTTTATCACTGCTGTATCCCGTGGGGGTGTGGCTGAGCAAGGTGTCATGAGCTACTATGGTTGTGTGCTTGATACCGGCTCCTTTAGGTCACTAGGTGACTCAGAGGGCATTTTCACCGGGATGCGGAGGCTTGCATGTGTAATCTTATTAATAACTAATGGAAAGGCCAGGACCAAACCTTTGTGTTTATGGAGTCTGGCGACTCATCTAGGCATTTTCAGTGCCTTGCTTTGAATGTTTAAGCTACATTAACTGGGATGTGGGTTTAATTTGAGCATATAGGATAATGTTCAATAGGGATGAGTTAGAGATAGGTTGGCGTATCTATAGATAACTGCAAACAGAGTTATGATTTAGTATTAGTAGCTAGTAGTGACAGGGGATTGGTAAAGCTTATAAGCGTTTTTTCAGGCCTTATATTTAGGTACGATCTAGTCTTGTTTTTGGGGTTTGGCAAGACATAAATAGACACGTATTATTATAAATAAGGTTAACGGGGGGTAAGGGGGGTTTGATTAAGCTAGTTATTTACTAAATCAAAGTGTTTGCGTGTATACGTGTACGTGTGTACGTGTGTACGTGTGTACGTGTATACGCGTGTACGTGTATACGTGTGTACGTGTGTACGTGTGTACGTGTGTACGTGTGTACGTGTGTACGCGTGTACGTGTGTACGTGTGTACGTGTGTACGTGTGTACGTGTGTACGTGTATACGTGTATACGTGTATACGTGTGTACGTGTGTACGTGTGTACGTGTGTACGTGTGTACGTGTATACGCGTGTACGTGTGTACGTGTGTACGTGTATACGCGTGTACGCGTGTACGCGTGTACGCGTATACGTGGGTGCGCGCATGCCGTGTCCTGTGGAACATTGGGAATTTAAGTATATGTCCTGTGACCATTGACTGAATAGCACCTTGACTGTTCGTACGTGTGGAGACCCCGCATAGAGAATAAGCCCAGCTACAATATATCTGACTGAGTCAGGACCTTTAGGTCATAGCTGAGTCATAGCAAGCTCGACCCCCTAAAATTAAAAGATACCAAATGCATGACACCACAGTTATGTGTGATCATGGGCTGATTAGTCATTAGTCCATCG